GGTTTATTTGCACGTTTGAAAGATAGCCCAAAATTTCAAGGGAATGCTTGGAAAATTGGTTTATCCAAATTCTTCTTGGATGAAACCACACCGAAAAATGCCATTGCCAAAAAATGACAAGGTAAAATTTCCATTTATTCATGAAAAGAGATGTCCCTTTTGAAGCCAGAATGGATTTTCTTTGATACCTAATATAATGCATGCAGGGTTCCTCGAGCAACCATAGGTTCGCCCGAAAATCCTTAACAAAGACGTTCACAAGACGTTCTTCAGTTTTTATTTTTATAAAAAAATAAATTCGTTCAAGAAGAACTCCAGAAGATGTTGCTCGTAAATGAAAAGATTGGGTACGTAGAAAAACGAAAACAGACTCGTATTCACATACATGAGAATTATATAAGAAAAAAAGGAATCTTTGATTTCTTTTTGACAAAGGGGAACTTACTTTCTTTGGAGAAATAATACTATTCCAATTACAATATTCATTGAGAAAGACTCTTAATAAATGCAAAGAAGAAACATCTTTTACCCAACAACGAATAGTTTGAATCAAGATTTCCGCATGGACAGAGTGAGGTAGTAGTATATCTAACACAAAATTTAAATGTAAAAAATTGTCCTCTAAAAAGGGAAATATTGAATGAATTGATCGTAAATTCTGAGATTTGACTATCTTGCTCTTTTTCCCTTCTAGACAAGGTATTAATTGTAGAGAAAATGGAATTTCGAGAATAAAAGCAAATCCCTCTGATCTAAATTGAGAATACAAATTCTTGTTGCGGGCCCAAAATGGATTTTGATTAGAATCATTAGAATAACTAAAAAAATGATTCTGTTGATACATTCGAGAAATGAACCGTTTCACAACCCGTAAACTGGATTTATTGTTATAACCCGGATTTTCCGACAAAATTGATCTATTCAAAGCACGATTATGAGCAAACACATAAATATACTCCTGAAAGATAAGTGGATATAGGAAGTCGTGTTGTTGAGATCTCTTTAGCCGTAAATATCTTTGGATTTTCTCCATTTAAATTTCGATTTGAATTAAAGGTAGAAGATTCGGGGGTTATCAAAGGATACATAGTGCGATACAGTCAAAACAAGGTATTCTAGTAAAAATAGATACCTCGGAGACAAGTAAACTTATCAACAGATTCTCTACCCTCTCTTTTTTTTTCCATTTATTTCGTTTAATTCGTCTGTGTTAATGTTATAGGATAACAAGATGGTTAGAAATCTTTTATTTTTTAAACTCAATCGCTCTTTTGATTTCGGAAAAAAAAATTTTCTTTATCAATATACTGCTTCTTTTACATACACATCTTCATTCCATAATAGAGAATGTCAATAGTTAGGATTCATTAAAAAAATAGAATCTATTTAATCCCGCATCGGGTACTAATTTTTTTTAACGTCTAATTAGATCGGGAAATTGTTCAAATTAAGAACAAAAGCCGGTTGCTTTTTCTTTTTCAAAATTAATTGAAGCCGCGAGGCCCCTATCCATTTATTCATTCGACCCAACTTTCTTTTGTTCCGTTCCAAGAATTCGAAAGGGTTTTGTACCAATCTAATAAGAATGAAATATCCTGAGAACTTTCCATTGATACGACATGCTATTTTTTCCATTTATTCCCTTTCAGGATCAGTCGCGGTCTTCCAAAGTTTACCAATGGTATGGACGAATTCGTCACTTCATCTAAATATGTAAAAGATTCTAGCCGCACTTAAAAGCCGAGTACTCTACCATTGAGTTAGCAACCCCGAGAAAATATCAATTAAACAAAACTTCAACTCAACAAGGACATGGATACAATTAGAACCAAAATCAATTTAATTGATTTTAAACCAAGAGAAAAACGATTTTATGAGCTAATCAAACCGTTGAACTAACAAATCTAAAAAAAATATTTTCTAATGGATTCGAAACATAAAAATGAATTGATTAGATGAAAATACAAGAAATTCTCAGATAAAAGAAAAAAAAATATACAGAACTATCAAAATTGATAAAGCACCTCCTAGCCCTTTTCAATCAAAAACACCTTCTTGGATCAAAAAAAGCACCATTTGCATAAGATAAAGTAAAAAACTACGGGACATAAATAAATAGACCCTCTTCACTTAATCACGATGAATTATATTTGTTCAATACACTCTTGTCAATATAAATATTGAGAAAAAATACAGTAGAAAAAAAAGGGGGGGGATAAAAAAAAACTAGTTAAAGATAAATTAGACAAAGTTATATACAAGCCGCTACCCCCCTTGATATTTCTTTAATTGAATTTCATTTGATTAGACGAAAATTCCTTAAAAACTTCTGCCTTCTTTAAAAGATTCTGAACAGTTCCTGTAGGTTGAGCCCCTTTTTCAAGGAAATATAGAATAACAGGAATATTTAAATAAGTTTGATTCTTCATTGGATCATAAAAGCCCACCTTTCGAAGATCTTTTCCTTCTCTTCGGGATCGAACATCAATTGCAACGATTCGATAGACGGCTCATTGGGATAGATATAGATGAACAATACCCCCCCTGGAACCGTATAGGAAGTTTTCTCCTCGTACGGCTCGAGAAAAAAGATTAAATTTGAAGTTTTGTCTCTGTATCTAAGTATCTAATTCTAATAAATTAAATGACAAAAAGGCCTATAAAAAAAATTAGACTACGATTTCAGTCTTTTTTCTTCCTTCAGGAAGAAAAAGAAAACACGCGTACTCATAACTCAAGTCGGATAACTCTCAAATAGCTCAAAGGAAAATCTTTAATCAATTTCATTTTTGAGTAGTCTTTCTTCCCTTTCGTTTATCCCGGTTAAACTATTTCAAATTCTGTATTCTGTTTGGATTCTTTAATCGGATTCAGTTATTGAGACTATCGAGAAAATTAACAACTTTTAAAGGGGGTTTCCTTGTTTTTAAACCCTTTAATTCCTATTTTTAATCATTGGGTTTAGACATTACTTCGGTGCTTCTTAATCCTTTCAAAGTGGTAGCAACATACCCCTTTTTGATTTCTTTCTATCTAAAGAATCCTACTGGATGGTTGATTCTAGCATGATACACGTCGAATCAAAAAATTTTGATCAATTTCAACAAGTTTTGCTTTTTGGATTGGAAACTTGCTCGAATTGGATCCTTTCGATTTTTCATATATTTACGAAGTTGTTCCAGTTGATTGGCATTAACCCTAGATTCTTGCCCCTGAGAAATGAATTAATACTTTCTATTCGAGCTCCATCATGCACTATTTACAACCCGACAAAAAACGAGGGTTCAAGTGTAACAGAACAAACAATGTCGAACCAAGAGCACCTCATTCCTAGATAAATTGAAAGTGGTGGATGTAAAAATCCACAACGGGTCGTGTCCTTCAAGTCGCACGTTGCTTTCTACCACATCGTTTCAAACGAAGTTTTACCATAACATTCCTCTAATTTGGAACCAGTATGGAATTGATTCAATCATGGAATCATGAATAGTCATCAGTTCAGCTGTCCATAGACGCCGCAATCGACCCTTTTTCTTCTATATATGATAGATGAAACAAGATTTTTATGAAAAAATCTTAGCAAGACAATATATTTAACATACTATAATAGACTAATAAGATATGATATATAGATACTATAATAGACTAATAAGATATGATATATAGATAATAGAAAGAAACAAGAAATATATATATATATATGTAAATACTATAAATAATATATAAAATATAAACAAATAAGTTTTTGAATCTGTCTAAATGAAATTAACTATTTAGATTAAATATCATTGTTTAATTTGATTGGATTTGAAAAAAATCGGATAACAAGCATCGCCTTTGATCTTCCTATAAAAGTAAGTCTTTCTTTTTGAATTGACTCATCACTAATTTCAAAAAAAAAATTTGAAATAGATCAAAGAAAAAGAAATCCATTTTTTTCATGAGATATATAAATCTAAAAAATAATGTAAGTAAAGATTTGAATTTTGATTCTTTTAATCAGATTACGAAAATCAAAATCGAAAAACAGGTAAAGTTTCTTGTATCTATCAGATAAACTGAACAGTTGTCACTGTTTGTTATAGATATTTTATAAATACTATTCTATAGAATATGGAAATTTATCATTTGTTAATGATATTCGAACAGACACGGCTATTTAAATTAATAATCAATATAGATTAACTCCTATCCACCCCTGCCCTTCTTTATTTATATTATGAAATGTTTTATATGATATGGAAATAATGGAGTATAAAAAAAAAGATCTGCGCTGGGACGGAAGGATTCGAACCTCCGAATAGCGAGACCAAAACCCGCTGCCTTACCACTTGGCCACGCCCCATTTCGATTTCTAATCGACACTAAAAAACAATAATATTGTTGTTGGTTGTTTGTCAACTCGAGCCGATATAAATATATAGATAGATTCTATATTTCTATATCTATGGAATAATAGAATAGATCGGTACTAAGATTTTGATACATATAGATACAGAATTCAACTTAATTTATTGATCATTACATAGAATTCAATTAAGATAGTGTATGAAAGTATGGTTTCTTCTATTCTCCTTTGAGAATTGGAGAATTTTTGGTTGGGCGGATTCAAAGAAAAAGACGAATTTTTTGTTTACCTTACTTACTTTCTTTTTCCTTATATCAAAAACGCAACCAAAATGCAATTATCTCCAAGAACAAAATGTCTGTTATGCTTAATATCATCAGTTTGATCTGTATTTGTATTAATTCGCCCCTTTATTCGAGTAGTTTTTTCTTCGGCAAATTGCCCGAAGCCTATGCTTTTTTGAATCCAATCGTAGATGTTATGCCAGTCATACCTCTGTTTTTTTTTCTCTTAGCTTTTGTTTGGCAGGCTGCTGTAAGTTTTCGATAAGATCCTGAATAATAATATACGAGAAAATACATGATTTCCTCGAGAAAAAAATTCTAACAATTGATAAAATCAAATAAGTTTTAGAGCGGGAACCCTCGATTCT